CATAGAAATGTGTTCGCTCAAGAAAGACTCCAGAAGATATTGATCGTAAATAAGAAGACTGTTTACGAAGAAACAGGAATAGATATTCGCATTCATATACATAAGAATTATGTAGGAACCAAAAGAATCTTTTCTTTCTTTTTGAAAAGACGTAAATGGATTTCTTTGAAGTAATGAGACTATTCAAATTATGATATTCGTGGAAAAACAATCGCAAGAAATGCAAAGAAGAAACATCTTTGATCCAGCATTGAAGGATTTGAACCAAGATTTCCAGATGGATGGGATGGGGTATTAGTAGATCTGACACATAATTTAAATGTAACAATTTATCCTCTAAAAAGGGAAATATTGAATGAATAGATCGTAAATTCTGAGATTTTGGTATCCTTTTTTCTTCAAGGGAAGATACTAATCGCGACGAGAATGGAATTTCTAGAATGACTCCAAAACCTTCTGATACCATTTGAGAAGAAAAATGAGAATAAAAAGAATTCTTGTGCCCCCAAAATACATTTTGGTTAGAATCATTCACCGAAGAAATCAAAGATTTCTGTTGATACATTCGAGTAATTAAGCGTTTCACAAGTACTAAACTAGATTTATTGTCATAACCGAGAATTTCCACAGGTTCGTAAAAAATCAAACTATTGAAGCTATGATAATGAACAAGTGAGTAAATATACTCCTGAAGGAGTAGCGGATATAGGAAGTTTTGTTGCCGAAATCTATCTTTTTTCAATCTAAATATCCTTGTAATTCTGTCATTGAAACACATTTATACTATAACCAAAAAAGGGAGACACTTCTTGTTTTATGAAATGATACATAGTGCAATATGGTCAGAACGGCGTATGCGTATGTTGTATGTAGTATATTTTTGATCTTATACTAAAATACTCTTTATAAGAAAATAGTATAACTTCTAACTCTAAGAAACTAGAATAATAATAGAATAAGAATCTTCTTATTCTATTATTCTAAGAAAGAATTCTAAGAATATAGTCTAGTATTAATATAGACTATACACTGTCTATATTTTTACTTTAAATAAAAAATACTATATACTTTTATACTGTACTGTGATGTAAAAAAAATAAAGAGAATCTAAGAAGTAAAAGATTCTATAAAAGTAAGGACAAATAAAGAATATATACCCCGGAGACAGAGAGCCCAATCTACAGATCTTTTTTCTTTCCCTTTCTATCCAATTTTGTTTTCTTTTCTTTGTTCTTTTCCTTGTTAATAGAACTAGAATAACAATAAAAGAAAATAGAAAAGAACAATAAGAAAAAGAAGGAAAAGGGGTAAAAATCTTTTATTTTCGCAACCCAATCACTCTTTTGACTTTGGAAAAGATTCCTTTTTTATCACTATACTATTTCTTTTACACATCCGTCTCCAATCCATAATAAAGAATAATTAGGATTAAGAAAAAAAAGAATCAATGGTCCACTCACAATTCACAAGAGAACCTTTTACCACATCAGGCACTAATCTATTTTTAACGTATAATTAGTAAAAAAATCGGGTAATCATTCAAATTAAGAAGGGAAGCTCGTTGCTTTTTTGTCTTACTTGAATTGGAACCTTAAGGCTCTATCCATTTATTCACTAGACCCGAAATACTTTACTGAACTTAAAAATTGTTCTAAAAAGAAAGATTCTCATTCTATTTCTATTATGAGTACTAGAAATCTTCTTTGATTAGATTATTCTTTTTGATATTTTTCTATTCTTTTTACGACATGCTCTTTTTTCCATTCATTACCTTTCAGGATCAGTCGCGGTCTTATAAACTCTACCAATAGTCTAGACGAATTCCTTCATCCAAATGTGTAAAAGATCATAGTCGCAATTAAAAGCCGAGTACTCTACCGTTGAGTTAGCAACCCGGATTCATGATTAATATGAAGTGTAGATAAGATCGAAATAAAAAAAAAAAAAAGAAATCCAGCAAACCCATCCATCTTACTAAAGCGAAGGAAAGAGCCGATAGGGAATGGGGATAAAAAGATCTATTTATATACGATCAAATTATATTTGTTTGAGACGACATTGTCAATATGAATGGACTTTTTAGAAAGAAAGAAATTTCAAGAAATTCTATATAAATTTGTGTTGGATTAGCACAACATAAAGAAGAAATAAGAACTTTGAGCGGAAAAAAATAAGGAAAAGGTAGAGATAGAAAAGATAGCGGCTTTCTTTAATCAAAAAAAGAAAGGTACAATACAAATACAAGAAGAAAGATTACCCCCCTTGTTGGGGGGTTCCACAACAAGAAGCAAGAAAAAAAAGAAGAATAAGAAAAAGAAGAATAAAATAAGTATGAATAGAACAAGAAAAGAAGAAACTTTGAATCAAGAATTACACTAAAGATAGGTACTAGTTACCCTATCCTTTTTTTATTCATGATTCTTGTTTTTCCTTTCTTTCTTTTTTATCAAAAGAAACTCGAAATTCTTTAAAGAATTCTGCCTTCCTTAAAATATCATAAACAGTTCCTGTGGGTTGAGCACCTTTTTCAAGGAAATCTAAAATAGCAGGAACATTTGAATAAGTTTGATTCTTTATCGGATCATAAAAACCCACCTTTCGAAGATCTCTTCCTTCTCTTCGGGATCGAACATCAATTGCAACGATTCGATAGATGGCTCATTGGGATAGATGTATATAAAAGATGCCCCCCTAGAAACGTATAGGAGGTTTTCTCCTCATACGGCTCAAGAAAAATGATTCTAATTTCTAGAATTTCTATTTCTATCTATATAGATCTATATAGATAGAAATAGAAAGAGAAATGGATCCATAAAGAATTAGACTGTAATTTGATCCTTTTTTTCCTTCTTTACAGAAAAAAGAAATCTCATTTGTACTCCTAACTCAAGTTGGGTAGTTTTGAAAGAGTTCGAAAGGAAATCTTTAGAATTTCTTGAGCTGTCTCTAACCTCTTTTTTTGTCTCCTTTCAGATCTCTTTTTTTTACTCATTCTGATCCAATTGTTGAGACAAGTGAAAATAGTGTTTCCTTGTTCCGGAATTTGTTGTCTTTGCTTTGCGCTTTGTCAAATCATTGGGTTTAGACATTACTTCGGTGATCCTTACTCCTTTTCAAAAAGGCAGCAACATACCCTTTGTTTTTTCTATGGAAAAGGAAAAAATCATACGAAAGATTAATTCCTTTGTGATACACTCTTGATCGAAACAATTTGAAGATTTCGACAAATCTTATTTTTTCATTTAAAACTTGTTCAAATTTGAACCTCTCCATTTATCTATATTTAGATATTGATGATATATTTACAAAGTTGGTCTAACTTATTGATTGTCACTAACCCTAGATTATTCCCCCGATAAATGAATCAATCATTTTTGCTCGAGCTCCATCATATGCTATACCTTTAGATACCATTAGTATCTTTATTTAGCAACCCAAGACAAATTCAATTAGGTTCCTAGCAGAACAAACTATGTCGAGACAAGAGCATCTTCATTCGTATAGAAAATGGTGGATGTCAGAATCCACAGCCAATCATGTCCTTCAAGTCGCACGTTGCTTTCTACCACATCGTTTCAAACGAAGTTTTACCATAACATCCCTCTAATTTTATTTTAATTTGGAACCGTATGCAATTGATTCAATATGGAATCATGAATAGTCATTGGCTGAACCGATACATAATAATCTACACTTATCTATCTATGGATAGATAAGCTATGGATAGATAAGTGTTTATCCGGAAAGGATTTCACTGAAATTTACCCCATATTTTCTCATATGAATAATATCACATGAAAAAAACAAATCAGTTTTAAGCAAACTTATTTACATCTTCAACAGATCTTTCGGGATTGTCCATCATAAAAGATCCCTCTTTTTCTTTTCAAAAAGAAAAAAAAAATAAATTAGAAACCTCAAAAAGCCTTTGACTTTACTTTCATTCAAATGAAAAATAAATCCCCATGAATGGATAAAAGTTCTTATCCACTTTAACTAAATAATATACTAAACTAAATATTTCATTGAAATATTCAGAAATATTCCATTATAGAATAATAAGATTATCTTAAAGAATATTCAAAAGAAAAATATACAATATATATTCTTATGTAAGAATTATGTATTTCTGTATTAGAAATGAAAATCTATTTAGAATCTCTAATATTCAAAATTTCTAATATTAAATAAAAGAATTTTAATGAAATTCTAAATTCATATATTCTAATATGAGATATGAATTATGAATATTTTATGAGATATGAATTATGAATATTTTCTCATTTATTATTTATGAAATATGATTTTCTGATTCTAATATTATGATTGACTTATTATTTACCATCTCCGATTGAATCTGATTTTCATTTAATTTAAAACAGAGAGATAGTTTGAGAATAAAGTTTCTTTGTTTTCATTATTATGGAGTGGAAAAGTCTCGTGTAAGGTAAGATCAAAGAGAAGATCAGAATCCTCGGATTCTGATCTTTTCGCATCCATCTCCATCATATAAAACAAATAATCGTTAACGAAAGTAATCACGAATATTTCGGAATAAAATACTTTAGTAAAAAAGTAAAAAAAAAAGATATGATTCTAAGAATCATTCTTAGAATTAAGATTGGATAACATTGTATCCAACATTAAACAGAAGATTGTTTAATGAAATTTCAATAGAGAAGAATCTTTCGTTTCTGACGCAAAAGATCTGGGACGGAAGGATTCGAACCTCCGAGTAACGGGACCAAAACCCGTTGCCTTACCGCTTGGCCACGCCCCATTTTGATTTGGTCTAAGAAAAACTAAGCTAAATATTGGTTATTCGTCAATAACCAACCAAAAGAAATATAGGACATTTTGTCGCTAGGATTCAACACAATAGATATAGAATCAAAAAGATTAATTGATCATTACTTAGAATTCAATTAAGATATTGTATGAAAATAGAATTCCTTGTATTCTTATTTGATTGTAGAATGTAAGGAAGGATTCTTGATTGGGGAGAAGTCAAAGAAAAATAAGAATTTCTTTCTTTTATCTGCCTTTTTATTTTAAATTTTCCCTCAGAAAAACAATTCAATCCAATCTGATAATTTATTATCATTTCAATTTCATTTGAATCTTTAAGAATAAGAAAAGAATATTTGTTATGTTTAATATCTTTAGTTTAATCTGTATCTGTCTTAATTCTACCCTTTATTCGAGTAGTTTTTTCTTCGCCAAATTGCCCGAGGCTTATGCCTTTTTCAATCCAATTGTAGACGTTATGCCGGTTATCCCTTTATTCTTTTTTCTCTTAGCCTTTGTTTGGCAAGCTGCTGTAAGTTTTCGATAAAAATGGAATCTCTATTCAATTCATAATTTCTTCGATAAAAAAAAAGAGGATATTTTGATTCTTAAAATCAATAAGATCAGAAATAAGATTCAGATAAGTCTGGACATTAGGAACCCTCGATTCAAAAAGCGAAATTCTGGTATTTTCTATTTTCCATTGAAATTGGATTTTAATAAGGGAAGTGGGCGATGATCTTTATCTTTAATCAGCTTATTTCTTCTTTTGTTCTGACCTTTCCTTTATAAGATCCCATACAATACCTATGTATAGATATGGATATGGCAAGAAATCTTTGGTAATGAAAAAATACGAATCTTATTACATTAGAAATAAATTCGTGAAAATAAATTTCAAAAAAAAACTTCCTTTTTTTTTTCATCTTTAAAGCGTCATATCAAAATAGTGTAGTGTATAGTGTGTGTTGTAAAATAGGTGATCTATTTCCTTCAAAAAAATGATCTTATCTTGGAGATTTGTAATGCTTACTCTTAAACTATTCGTTTACACAGTAGTAATATTCTTTGTTTCTCTCTTCATCTTCGGATTCTTATCTAATGATCCGGGGCGTAATCCTGGGCGTGAAGAATAAAAAAAGAGATGAGATTCGTTTTTACTTTTTCCTTGATTTTTTCATAGGTAAATTTATAAATAAATGGAATATATACTAGATAAAGATAAAAGATTCATAAAAGAAAATAATCGAAATCTATTCCAATTCTAAAATCTCAAGTGATCAGGGGGGGGGTCGGAGAGAGAGGGATTCGAACCCTCGGTACGAATAATTCGTACAACGGATTAGCAATCCGACGCTTTAGTCCACTCAGCCATCTCTCCCCATTCAAAATTGTAAATTTATCATGTGATTTAACACGTGAAGTCAAGATTGAGAACAATCTTTCTTTTCCTTCAATGATTCGAAACAGATTTCTCCAATAGAAAAGAAAGAATACCTTACTTATTTTCTTTTGTACAAAAGGTTCATTTCCCCGGCCTGGTTAAGTATAAGTACTGGCCGGGCCAGTACTTCTTTTGTTCCAACGAATAAAAATTGTTATTGAAACAAGAAGAATAATTTTCATTGCCATTCCTAATTATTCTAAATTCTTTAATAAATTATCTATATCTAGATTAATATAGAATATTCTATATATTCTATAATTCTATACTATATTAATATGATTAATATGATATATTCTATATTGAAATATTCAATATTAGATATATTTTGAAAAGAAATATATCTTATAAGAGAAAGAATATCAAATATAAAACACATATTTCTAAATTGAGACTATAAATCATTTACTTGTTCAAAGCAAAGGACAAGCTTGAAAGTTTGAGGCCCTATTTACCCGAATTCAGAAGTTCAAGTGAAGGGAGGTTTCAAAAAAAATACTTGTAACTTTAGTACACTATTTAAATTTGACTAAACTTTTTGCTATTCACCTATTCTTTTTCAAGTTTTCAATCCCGCGCCGCGGCGGAGCAAAATACGTGTTAATGCTGGAATTCTCATGATTCTGATGCTATCTTGACTGCGTCTGATTACATTTGTTGGACAAATGGTGCATACATATCCAATAATGAATATGTAGCGGGTATAGTTTAGTGGTAAAAGTGTGATTCGTTCTATTAACAACTTCAATAGTTAAGGGGTCTTTCCATTTTTTTTCATATTTCATATTCCGATCAAAAACTTTATTTCTTAAAAAGATTTAATCCTTTACCCCTCAATAGGACATTTGAGGAAAGAATATACATTCTCACGATTTCTATCCAAAAGGCAATCAGAATTTTAATAAAAAGAATTGGATTATGGAGTCGAGAAGCATAAATTTTTTGATTGGTTCAATTCTTCCAATTGAATGAGTATGAATAAAAGATCTATGGATGATAGTACAAAACTTTCAATCGTAACTAAATCTTCAATCTTTGCGCTGAAAAAGGGTGAGATTGAAGCCAAATAGCTAGAAAATGATGGTTTTGGTTTACTAGAACCCTCGGCTTCTTGTTTCAGCTCGGTAGAAACAAAATTATTTTCCTTAGGATCCCACGAGTAGAAAAGAAATAGGGAACGAAGTAACTAGACTAGAGACTAGAAAGATTTGATAGAATCCCCCTCTTCTAGAGGGATCATCTAAAAAGCAAGTAGCTTTAGATGCATT